CACAACAGATTTTGGAAATATAGATTTGAATCGCGAAGAATATGAAAGAAAAACACCAAGCGAAAAAACTATTTTTTTATGGACTGGAAAAACTCATTTGAAAAATAAAGAAAGAATATTCTTATTTTTTATTTTTTTTAGTAATATTTTATACAATTTTTCCATATCGTTCACCTATACCTATTCTTTTTTTTATAAAAAGAATATTTTTTTTTTTAAGAAAATAAATCTATAATGAATTAGGAAAACGTATATTTATTTTGAACAATAGATGTCTTTCACATCCAGCTATACCAATGAGTAATCTCTTAATTTTAATTTCAATGGCAGTTCCAAAAAAACGTACTTCTGTATCAAAAAAGCGTATTCGAAAAAATGTTTGGAAAATGAATGGGTATTGTGCATCGTTAAAAGCGTTTTCCTTAGGGAAATCTCTTTCTACCGGGAATTCAAAAAGTTTTTTTGTGCGACAAACAAATAAAATAAATAGTAAAACGTTGAAATAATCTGAATCGGGCTGACTCGAAAAATTGACTGATTTTATTTCAAAAATAAAATTCTTGATTTCCATTCCCTATCGGAGTTAATCAATATAAAATTGAATTCTCGCCGCTTTGAGAATCTAGAATATATAAAAAACTCTTTTACCAAATTCGAAAAAAAAGAATACTTTCTTTTTATTAAAAATTAACAAAAAAACACAAGATACTCGATTTTTTTAGTATATCTTTTCATTTTCAAGGTGGGGAGTATTATCTTCCCCATCAACCTATTTCTTCCAATAATATAAGTTTTTATTTTTTCTATATATTAACTTTCTCTATATCTATAGAAGAGCGAATATCTTTCGTTACTAAAATAATGGAAACTTAAATTCTAAACCCTTTTGTGTAACTTTCTTACTTTTTTATTTCCTCGAAATTCCTATATAAACTGCCCTAATATCTCTTGTGATGAATTCATTCAAAAATACTTATTGAAATTATTCTGAATAAATAATGTGTCAATTGTGAATGATTCAAAATGGGTTTGTTTTTATCAATATTCATTGATAAACTGCATTTTTTGTTTTCGATTTTTGAGAGCAACTAAATTTTTAAATAGTTCATTAAAACAAAAATCTCCCTTAATTGAATTGATAGTAGGATTTTTTAATTTTGCAAGAATTCAAGTTGACGAGAGTATAAAATAAGATGCACGAAATCAAAATGAAGACTCTAAACTAAAATAATGAACCTTCAAATACCTATGTTGAAGAAATTTTTATTCATCAATTTGAATCTTTCCTAAAAAATATTGCAACCAATCGAATTCTTAAATCTAGACGATTGCTTAGTCATAGACTATTATGAGTTCAAGATAAGCCGCTATGGTGAAATTGGTAGACACGCTGCTCTTAGGAAGCAGTGCTAGAGCATCTCGGTTCGAGTCCGAGTGGCGGCATGTCATCTCCTAAAAAAAGTAAATAGATCCTATAATGAATCCAACCCTCCATATGGATTTTCTAATTAAAGGACTCCTATAATCTTATGATATTTTCAACCTTAGAGCATATATTAACTCATATTTCTTTTTCGCTCGTTTCAATTGTACTTATAATTCATTTGATAACTTTTTTAGTCGATGAAATCGTAAAATTATATGATTCATCCGAAAAGGGCATGATAATGAATTTGTTATCTATAACAGGATTATTAGTTACTCGTTGGATTTATTCGGAACATTTTCCACTAAGTGATTTATATGAATCATTAATTTTCCTTTCCTGGAGTTTTTCCCTTATTCATATAGTTCCGTATTTCAAAAAAAATAAAAATATTATAAGCACAATAATTGGCCCAAGTGCCATTTTTACCCAAGGCTTTGCTACTTCAGGTCTTTTAACTGAAATACACAAATCCACAGTATTAGTACCAGCTCTTCAATCTGAGTGGTTAATAATGCACGTAAGTACGATGATATTAGGCTACGCTGCCCTTTTATGTGGATCATTATCATCAGTATCACTTATAGTCATTACAGTTAGAAAAAATAAAAAGTTTTTTTCTACGAGTAATCGTTTTTTAAATTTCAATGGTTCCTTTTTCTTTGGTGAAATCGAATACATGAACGAACGAAGTACTATTTTCAAAAATACTTCTCTTTTTAATTATTACAGGTCCCAATTGATTCAACAATTGGATTATTGGAGTTATCGGGTTATTAGTCTAGGATTTATCTTTTTAACCATAGGAATTCTTTCTGGAGCAGTATGGGCTAACGAAGCATGGGGATCTTATTGGAGTTGGGATCCAAAAGAAACTTGGGCTTTTATTACTTGGATCGTATTCGCGATTTATTTACATACTCGAACAAATATAAAATTGCAGGGTACCAATTCAGCAATTGTGGCGTCTATTGGATTTCTTATAATTTGGATATGCTATTTTGGGATAAATCTATTAGGAATAGGACTACATAGTTATGGTTTATTTACATTAACATATAATTGAATTAAACACAATTAATTTTAAGGGGTTATGATGAATAGGAATAGAAAAGTGGACAACACATATCAGATAAAAAAAACTTTGTGTGAACAGGTGAGAACCCTGTGAATTTAATAGTGTAGTGATTCACAAGGTTCTCACCTGTTCAAATTGATTTTTTTTTACTTAACCTCTAAGAGAAGAAAAAAAACCCTCTTTTTTTCATTGTACAACGAACATAAAAAAAATAATATTTTTTTTCTTTTTTATTCATCAAAACTATCCATAAAAAAAATTAGATAGAATAACTTCAACCTTTTCAACTGATAGTGAAAGAACAAAATCAGGATACATACCAATACCTAGTACGGGTAAAAAAATAGAGATCAAAATAAATAACTCTCGCGGTCCAGAATCAAAAAAATAATTGGTTGGTACATTAAATATCTTGTATCCATAGAACATCTGGCGTAACATAGATAATAAATAAATAGGAGTTAATATGATTCCAATTGCCATTACAAAAGTAATTAGTAGTTTTGTCATTAAAAAATATTTTGGACTAGTAAGTAGTCCAAAAAATACTATTAATTCGGCAATAAAACCACTCATACCTGGTAATGCAAGGGAGGCCATCGAAAAGCTACTGAACATCGTGAATATTTTTGGCATTGGGATAGCTATTCCACCCATTTCGTCAAGATACACAAGACGTATTCTATCATAAGTAGTTCCGGCCAAGAAAAAGAGTGCAGTACCAATAAATCCATGAGAGATTATTTGTAAAAGGGCTCCGTTGAGCCCCATATCAGTGATAGAACCAATTCCTATAATTATGAAACCCATATGTGATACAGAGGAATAAGCTATTCTTTTTTTTAAATTCCGTTGACCCAGAGATGTTGAAGCTGCATAGATTATTTGCATTGCACCTACTATCATCAACCAAGGAGAAAATATAGAATGAGCATGAGGAAATAATTCCATATTGATTCGAACTAATCCATACGCTCCCATTTTTAATAAGATTCCGGCTAGAAGCATACAAGTACTATAATGTGCTTCTCCATGGGTATCTGGTAACCATGTATGTAGGGGTATGATTGGCAATTTGACAGCAAAAGCAATAAAAAATCCAATATATAATAGTATTTCCAAGCCCACAGGATAGGGCTGATTAGCTAATATTTCAAAATTAAGTGTTGGTTCATTAGAACCATATAAACCGATACCCAGAACTCCCATTAAAAGAAAAACGGAACCACCCGCTGTATACAAAATAAATTTTGTAGCTGAGTACAGACGTTTTTTTCCTCCCCACATGGATACAAGTAGATAAACGGGAATTAATTCTAACTCCCACATCAGGAAAAAAAGTAAAAGGTCCCGAGAAGAAAATAATCCTATTTGCCCACTGTACATTGCTAACATCAGAAAATGAAATAATCGAGAATCTCGAGTAATAGGCCGAGCCGCTAAAGTAGCTAAAGTCGTAATGAATCCCGTCAGTAAAATAGGTCCTATAGAAAGTCCATCTATTCCTAATCTCCAATGAAAATCAAAAAAAGCGATCCATTGGAAATCCTCCACTAGTTGGATTAATGGATCATCCAATTGAAAATGATAACAGAATGCATAAGTCGTTAGAAGAAGTTCTAAAATACATATGCATGTAGTATACCAACGGATTAGTCGATTTCCTATATGTGGAAGAAAGAAAATTAATGAACCTGCAGATATTGGCAAAACTACAATTATTGTTAATAAAGGAAAATGATTCGTGGTAAAGACAAGATACATTTGGGCCAGAAAAATCCGTGCTCAAAATCAAATAAAAATATTTTGAGCACGGATTTTGTCGGTAAAAAAAAAAGATGAATTCAAGGAGAGTTTTATGGAACGTATCAATAAGCTAGACCCATACTACGAGTTGTTTCTTGCAATAAATAAACTCGAACACTCAAGAAATCGGTCGGACAGGCAGATTCACATCGCTTACAACCAACACAGTCTTCGGTCCTTGGAGCAGAAGCGATTTGTTTAGCTTTACATCCGTCCCAGGGTATCATTTCTAATACATCAGTGGGGCACGCTCGAACACATTGAGTACATCCTATACATGTATCATAAATCTTTACTGAATGTGACATTGTATCTATACAGTTTTGAACATCATAAGATTTCGATCTAGTAAACTAACTGAGAAGTGGATCCTATATTTAGATACCGGACGAATCAATGAGTGATCAGAATCAATCTACTTCCGAATTGATTTAGGAGCTAGGGCCAAAATACTTTGATTTCTTCTTTTTTTGCAACCATGATCATACTTGACCTATCAAACCTGCTAATTTGAATTAATTTATGACTATTCGAATTTTGATTTATATGATTAATACTATTTATTCAACAAATTTGATTGGTTAATACGAGTTGATTTTCTGTTACGATAAATTGATGAAATAATAGCAGGTCCAATAGCTGCTTCAGCGGCTGCAATAGCTATAAGAAAAATTGAGAAAATGTCTCCTC